ACTAGGTATATGTAATGTAATGGTTCTAAGCCGACTCTTGTGGATGCTTCGAATAATGATTCTAGAATCCGATTGAATATAAGATACGAATGATTGGTTTACGTTATGAAAGAAAAACATGTATATGTGATATTAGATATTGACTAGTTATATATGAACTATCCATATATCTAATTTTCCATCCCACTATGAATTGAGATGGGAATTCCAATGGAAGTACTTCTGTTTCGTCTGTGACTGTGGATTGAATGAATAAACAGATGAAATCAAGCATACAGAAGAGAAAGAGTGAAGAATTAAAAGAGTGGTTCGGAACAAAGAAATGGAAGAACTAGAACCATATGTATTGAAAAAAACTCCATGGATAGGAACTCAAAATGAGATATCGAAGTAGTTCTGATGATTCAATAATATCATTACTTCAATTCGGAGTTCTTAGTTACTTTGATTGGATGAATCTTAGCGATGGAATAATTTAATCATAATTCCTTGGTTGATTGTATCATTAACCATTTCTTTATTTTGGTGCGAGGAACTTACCATGAATCCACTGATTTCTGCCGCTTCTGTTATTGCTGCTGGATTAGCCGTAGGGCTTGCTTCTATTGGACCCGGAGTTGGTCAAGGTACTGCTGCGGGCCAAGCCGTAGAAGGTATCGCGAGACAGCCAGAGGCAGAGGGTAAAATACGAGGTACTTTATTGCTTAGTCTGGCTTTTATGGAAGCTTTAACAATTTATGGACTGGTCGTGGCATTAGCTCTTTTATTTGCGAATCCCTTTGTTTAATCCTAGAAATGTGAAAAATCTTTATTTTTTTTCTTATTTTATTGCCTTGGACTTGCAACTTTCTTTTTCGAATTATATCAAGATTTTACTTCTACAATTCCTTATTCGTTGAGACCCATGGGAAGGACTGATTTGAGGATAAGGAATTAGCAGACCTACTCGCTTTCTTCCTTCCCGTACTTAGTCCAATGGAAACTTTTTTGGATTTTTAGGAAGCCTTGCAACAAACGAGGTATTTCGCAATTGACATGAAACCTGGGACCTAATTCTAATCTAATAAGTATAAGTATATTTTTGGGAATTTCAATTGAAATAATAAAAATCTATTTCCAAATTGAATATATTTCGAAATTATAAATAAGGAAATTAATCAAAAATAAATCACAATAAAAAAAAGGGTGAAGTGATACAAAACTCTGTTCAATTTTGTTAGTCCTATCTATAAAATCTATAAGAGGAGATCATATGAAAAATGTAACCGATTCTTTCGTTTCCTTGGGTCACTGGCCATCCGCCGGGAGTTTCGGGTTTAATACCGATATTTTAGCAACAAATCCAATAAATCTAAGTGTAGTGCTTGGTGTATTGATCTTTTTTGGAAAGGGAGTGTGTGCGAGTTGTTTATTTCAAGAATGGGTTGGATCCAACCAGCTGCACTTTCGTTTTATTTATAACTAGGAAAAAAGAAAAGGGTGCACGATCTCGCGAATTACTTCTGAATAAATTAAGAAATCATATGGAAGAACCATAGCATTTCGCGATTCATTGGTAAACCCACTTTGATTCTCTATCACCCAATAATGTGGGACCATTAACATGGTTAAAACTAAACGTTTGAAGTCGAGGCGCAGCATGGTATTCTTTCTACCACTATCTTAGTATGAAGATAGTTTCCAAATAAATAATTGGAAACTTTTTCGATATAGAACACTCATATCGATAAAATGATTTGAACCATTTACTGGAAAAATAGGTACCTCACCCTCCTTTTTTTATCCAATGCTGAATCGATGACCTATGTATAAAGTAAGAAGAATTTTTTGGATTTGAAGAAAAATTTTATAATAATAAAAAAAAAAGAAACAACTTTGCTGACAATTACAGATTTTTTGTCTGGTCAGAAGAGTCCTCAAAATATTCTGGACTTGGATCAGTGATCAGTTTCAATGTTTTGGAATATAAACAGAGAAGAGAGGATAGGTTCATTACATTCAAAAAAAAGGTATGGGAATGCCCCATAATAAGTAAATGAGCGTGAGAGCCAAATGAATCGAAAGATTCATGTTTGGTTCGGGAAGAGATCATGGAAGTTTTGAAATGAATGGGAAGATAATCTACTTTCATTAAGTGATTTATTAGATAATCGAAAACAGAGGATCTTAAGTACTATTCGAAATTCAGAAGAACTACGTGGAGGGGCCATTGAACAGTTGGAAAAAGCCCGGGCCCGCTTACGGAAAGTGGAAATGGAAGCAGATGAGTTTCGAGTGAATGGATACTCTGAGATAGAACGAGAAAAATTGAATTTGATTAATTCAACTTATAAGAATTTAGAACGATTAGAAAATTACAAAAATGAAACCATTCATTTTGAACAACAAAGAGCGGTTAATCAAGTCCGACAACGAGTTTTCCAACAAGCTTTACAGGGAGCTCTAGGAACTCTGAATAGTTGTTTGAACAACGAGTTACATTTACGCACTATCAGTGCTA